TAAAAAGTTGATTTTATTGTTTTGAATGGATCTATTATTATTATAAAAATGAATATTATTACTATTGAAATTATGATTGTAATAAACATTATGACTCATATTGATAAGTTAAATATTATTTGAAATGCTTTATCAGTTTTTGATAGTGAAATAGAGGAAATTATTATCAATATAACAATTTGGAGTAATGACAATTTTTGAAATTCTTTTTTTTCTTTTGGTAATATTGAGATTACGAAAAGATATGAGATTATTAAACCTCCATTAAATAGTATTACTAGGAAAATTAATGGTCATTGATTTTGTCCTGTTGAGATTAAAAAAATAGAAGAAAATCAGGAAGTGATTAAGATTATAATTAAGATTGATATTGGGGACTTAGATGATTTTGTTTGGGAAATTAATGTTGTTGGAGCAAATAATATTATTCTAATTCAATCAACCTTTAGGAATAATTAGTTGTAAGCTAAAATTTTGATTGAGAATTAAGAATTTCGGATTCTTTTCTGAGGTAATCTCTCATTTAATGGAACTTATTATTTTTTTTGGAGTTTTTATGAAGTTATTAAACAAAATTTACTCTTTGATTCTTACTTTAGGATTTTTTTTGGGAGTTCTTCTTTTAAGTTTTACAAAGGAAAGAGTCTTTTTTCAATTAGATGTTTTTAGTTGGTGTTTATCTTTATTAAGAATTTTTATTTTTATTTTGATTATATTAGCTACTTTTGGTGAGTCTTTTTTGTTTCATTTATTATTAGGATTTTTGTTGTTTACTTTTATAATTAGGAATTTATTTTTATTTTTTGTTTTTTTTGAATGAACTGTCTTTCCTACATTTTTTTTAATTTTAGGATTTGGATTTAATATAGGACGTTTACAAGCCTCTTTGTTTTTTTTATTTTATACTTTAACTTTTTCTTTACCATTTTTATTTTTTGTTTTGAATTTATATTTTTTAGAAGGAGGGTTAAGAATATTTTTTTTAGGCTTTGTTGAAATTTCTTTTATTTGAGGATTATGCATTTTATTAGTTTTTTCTTCTAAATTACCTGTATATTTTCTTCATTTATGATTACCTAAGGCTCATGTAGAAGCTCCGTTGGGTGGGTCAATGGTTTTAGCTGCTGTTTTATTAAAGTTAGGTTCTTATGGTGTTATCCGTATAGTTTTCCTTTTTTTTTGATTAATTAAACCTTATGTTAAAATTGGGTTTTCTTTAGGTTTAATTGGAGGTCTAATTGCTGGTCTTTCTTGTTATTCTCAAGTTGATTTAAAACGAATAGTAGCCTTTATGTCAGTTTCTCATATAGGTTTAATGTTTTCTGGGATATTATCTTTTTTTTACAGAGGTTATATCGGAAGTTTAATATTCATAATTTCTCATGGATTGATTTCTTCTGGTTTGTTTTTTATGGTAAATTTTTTTTATCAGCGATTTTTTTCTCGTAGAATTTTAAAGTTAAAAGGAGGAATAAGTTTTTTGTCTTATGTTTCTTTTTTTTCTTTTTTATTATTAGCTGGAAATTTAGCTTTACCTCCTACCTTAAGTTTTATATCTGAGGTTCATTTAATTTGGTCTTTAGTGTCTTTTTCTTTAATTAGTTCTTTATTTATTTTTTTACTTGTTATTGTAGGTAGATCTTACACTGTGCATTTATATGTCTCTATGTTTCATGGAAATGATTTTTTGTTGGGGATTGGAATTTCTGGAAGAGTTCAAGAGATTTCTTCTTTGTTTTTTCATTTTTTGCCCTTATTTGTTTTGGTTATTTGTTTAAATTCAAGAATTAGTTTAATAGAACAATTACTTTGGGTGTAATAGGTTAATTTCTTGGTTAGAATTTATTGGATTGTAAATCCTATTTAGATTTGTTCTTCTATCATTATGAGAAGAGGATTATTTTTTTTGAAGTTAATTTTTTCTTATAGAGTTTTTATATTTATAATTTTAAGAACTCACTTTTTAATAGCTTTGCTTTTTTTAGAAATTATATCTATAGTTTTGTATTTTTCTGTTCTTCTTAGTTCTGGTGTAGGAGATGGTTCGGTTATGATTTTATTTTTATGTGTTATAGTTTTGGAGGGAGCATTCGGTTTAAGTTTAGTAGTTAGAGGTTCTCGGAAAAGTGGAGGTGATTTCTTGATTTTTTTTTAAATATTTGAAAGTTTTCTTTTTTTGATTTACAAAATCAACGTTTTCTTATAAACTAGTCTTTCTTTACTTTTAACCTAGGAAATCCGTAGCGTCTCCCCATGTTAGGGGGACGGAAGGGGGTAGTACTTTTTAAAGTCTTTTGGTTTAAATAAGGCCGTTCATCTTTAGTTTTGAATCTTTATATAAGACTTTGCTACTGGACCTCAGGTTAAAATTTTTTTGTTCTTTTTTCCACCTGTGTCTTTACAAGATGCAAATGTTTGTGAAGAATATTCAGGAGTTTTATTCTTGGAAAAAAGTGTGGGTTTAATTTTGCTATTAATGTGATAGGTATTGCTTGAGTTTAACTTTGGAAGTTAAAGTAAACCAAGATTGTTAGTTGGGTTTATCCTTCTTGGTGGGACTTTGTTTTAGTTTATTTATTTTAAAAATAACTGTTACATATGAGTCTTGATGTATCTTTTTTTATTAAGATGATAGACATTTCCCATTAATTTTTTTATTGCATCTAAAAGATAAGGGCTTTCATTTGGAACCATTATTTTGGGGTATGCCAGAATAGACAAATTTTTGATTGCCGATAAAGTTTTTGAGAATTAACTTTGTTGCTTAAACTAGTGAACTATATTTGTTGGGGTTAATTTTCTTAAAAAATTTTTATTATAAGTTCTTAAAATTAGGCCTTTTCTTTCCTGAACAATTTGGGAATATTATTTAAATACTATTTTTTATGGTTTTATTTAATATTTTGATGAAAATCAATGAGTGATTCTAAACTTTATTCAGGAATGATATTCTGACTGGTACTCCTAGAGTGGGGGGAGATACCTGTATATAACCACTTTTTAAAAATTATTTAGGGTTGGGGGGGGGGAGGAACCTCATTTTAAAAATCATATTTACATTTTATATAAGATGTAATATTCTTCCCCCTTCCGTCCCCCTAACATGGGGAGACGCTACGAATTTCCTAGGTTAAAATATATACATTAATCATCTGGAAAGGGTGGTTGGGTGGGAGAGTGAAACTCTGTTCTATTTATTGTTAGGTGTTGAGAAGAGGAGCCCATAACAACTAGGGCTCCTCCGTTGTTTCTGTTGTTTTACCTTATGTTAAATATTGTATTTGAAAGTAATTATATCATACGAGTTTCGAGTTAAATAATCTTTCTAGAAAATGAAGAAAAGTTGGAATCTTATTTTTTTATGTTTGGGATTGTGAAATTTATACAACTTATGTTTAAATTGAGGTTTATCCTGATCTTTAAAGAAAATGTAGGGGGCCCACAATGTTTTAAGTTTATTTAAACTTTAAATAATGATGTGGGATAATAGAGAATAACGTAAAAAATTTCAGTTAGACGGAGATACTTTATTTTGAGTATTGAGGTTTTGTTCTTTCTTTACTTTAACCTAGGAAATCCGTAGCGTCTCCCCATGTTAGGGGGACGGAAGGGGGTAGTACTGAGAATTAGCTTTTAGCTTATTAAGTAGTTAGCAGCAACTTTGTAGTTCTCCTTAGAATGGTTATTTGCCTTTAAGAAATTAACAATATCTTATAATTCTAATTAACGAAGGTTGGTTTAGTCCTGTTGATAATTGGAAGTTATCTTTTTCGTTTGTTTCCCTTTCTTTAAATGATTTTCTTGATTGAAACTCAAGCGTATTTTCTACTTAAGGGATAAGATCCTCATCAATAGATTGAGATTAATAAAAATAGTCATACTACATCTACGAAATGTCAATATCATGCTGCTATTTCAAAACTTAAGAATTGGTATGTTATTGATTTTAGGTTTTTTATTTGAAATAGGACTACTGTTAAAAAGGTTGATCCTACGATTACATGGGCTCCATGAAGTCCTGTGGCTATGAAGAATGATGCTCCGAATACTGAATCGTTGATTGAAAATTTTGATTCTATATATTCAATTAATTGTATGGCTGTGAATGTAATTCCTAGATTTACTGTAATTATTAGTATGGTTGCTGATATTTTAATTCTTTTTTTTAATAAAAGGTGATGTGATATTGTTAGTGTTCCTCCTGAGGAAACTAGAATGATGGTGTTTGTTATGGGGATTTCTTCGTAATTGAATGGAAAGATGTTTTTTGGGGGTCAAATTATTCCTACTTCTATTGATGGTGATATTGAGGAATGGAAGAATGCTCAAAATATTGAGACGAAAAGAAATACCTCGGATACAATAAATAGAATTATTCCAAGTTTTAGTGTAGATGATGTTTTTTTAGAGTGTTGTCCTTCTATTGAAGATTCAGTTAAAATGTCTTTTCTTCATGAAAAGAATGTGATTATTGATAATGTTGTTGCTATTATTATTATTGTATTGTTTTTTTTATATATTATAATTACTGTTGATAGAGTTATTATTATTGCTGATATGGCTCCTGTAATGGGTCATGGACTTGGATTTACTAAGTGTGTGTGTTGGAGTTTTTTCATTAGTGGTTTTCTGAGAAGTATAATCTTACTAAAGTTGAGAATACATATGCTTGAATAATTGCTACACCGGATTCTAGGATGGTTAGGATTCTTGCTATTATTCAACTTGTGATGATATTTGGATTGGTTTTTGTAATGAAGTTTTCTATTAGTGAGATTAAAATATGTCCTGCTACTATGTTTGCTGTTAATCGAACTGATAATGTGATTGGGCGAATTAGATTTCTTACTATTTCGATTATTACTATGAATGGTGCTAGAAAGATTGGTGTTCCATTAGGAACTATGTGTGCAAGGGTTATTTCTTTCTTTTTTGTTATTCTGAATATATTTGTTGCAATTCATATGGTTATTGCTAGTGGAAGATTAATAGATATTTGGGATGTGATTGAGAATGTTGATGGTAATAGTCCTATTATATTTATTGAGGCGATAATGGTGAATATTGAAATGAATTTTATTGTTCTTCTTTTTTGATTTTTTGATCTTAGATTTGGTATAATTTCTTTTTTGAGTATTTTTATTATTATTTTTTTTGAAGATTTGTTTTTTCTTTTTGAGGTTTTTATTAGTATTATTGCTATTAAGATTGTTAGAAAGGTTGGGTATGTGAATGAAGAGGGGTCGAATGGTGAAAACATGTTTATCATGATCATTTTATTGTTTTTGTTTTTATTTTAATTTTTTTTGAGATTTTATTTTCTTTTTTTTTTAAATTTAGTATTATAATTGTTATTGTTAGAATAATTATTATTATTGTTCAGTTTATGGGAGAGAGTTGTGGCATGTTTTAGAAATCTTACGCTTAAACTTTGCTTTGGGTTACTGACGGTAACTAGTATATTATATACTTGTAAGATTTCTTAGGAGTCAAGCTCTTAATTTGGTTTAAGAGACCAATACTATTTTTAGTTTCTAAGAATATATTATTTTTATTGATTTATAAAATTCCTGTGGAGGAATTGAGGAAATGGTAATTGGTATAAATCTGTGTTTTATTCCGCAAATTTCTGAACATTGTCCTGAGTATATTCCTCTTCGTGAGATGGTTGAACTAAATTGGTTTATTCGTCCTGGTATGGCGTCTATTTTTATACCTATTGATGGTATAGCTCATGAGTGGATTACGTCTGTGGATGTGATTAGGAATCGAATTGGTGATTTTGTTGGTAGGATTGTGTGATTTCTTGTTATTAGGTTTCGTGGATTTTTTGTTGTTATAAATGAATCGAATGAAATTTTTTTAATATCTGAGTATTCATATGATCAGTATCATTGATGACCTGTGATTTTTATTGTTATAGAGGGATCTGTTTGTTCTTCTGTTAAATATAGTAGTTTTAGTGATGGAATTGCTATTATTATTAGAATTACTGTTGGTAGAGATGATCAAAAGATTTCTATTTCTTGTCTTTCTTTTGATGTTCGAATGAAGATTTTTTTTGATGTTGTGAGGATTCCCATTATTCCTGTAATTGATAATACTAATATTAAGATAATTATAATGTGGTCGTGGAATGATGATAAGTTTTCTATTAATGGGGATGTTCTGTTTTGGTGGGAAATTGTGGATCATATTGGCATTATGTTTAAATCTTGAATTTTATTCAGTTTTAGGAATTGATTTTGTTGAAAGACCGAGATTTTTTCTTAAATGATAGGTTTTTGCCTTTTTCTTCATATCAAGAAGAATTTTTATCATTTTTTACTATTGGTGTTTGGCATATTATTTTTTGATAATAAAGGTTTATTAGTAATAATTTTTATGTTATTTTTTTTAGATTTTTTAGAAGTTATTTTTTATTTTTTGTTTTGTTTTAATTAATTATTTCTTTTTGTATAAAGGGAGGAAGAGGATACTGATCTTTTTTTTTTCTCGAATACCTTTGATCTAACTTTATTTTTTTTGAATGTGGAATTTTAGAAATTTTTGTTAGGTGTTTTATGCTTTTCGTTTTGGTTGATATCTAGTTTTTTATTTTTTTTGAGGGATAAGCTTTTTTGTTTTAAGAATTTTTTTTTGTTTTTTGATAAAATTAGAATTTTTTTGATTTTTTTGTAATAAATTTTTGTTTTTTATTATTTTTCTATGATTATTTTATTTTATTGATTTTTTTATTATTTTCTTATTAGTAGAATTTTCTTTTATTTCTTTTTTATTTTTTAAGTTATTTTATTTTTTATTTTAGAACTAGAAGTTGGAAGCCTTAAATTTTTATCAAAATTTTTTCTTTATTTTTTTGAAGTATTACCTGCTCTATGATTTTTAAATGGCCACGTTATTGTGCTAAGGTAGCATAATAATTTGGTTTTTAATTAAGATCTTGAATGAAGGGTAGAATAAGGTTTCTTTTTCCATGTAAATTAGTTTGAACTTGGTTATTTCTTGAAAATGAGAATTGTTTTTAAAAAGACGAGAAGACCTTAGAATTTTAAGTCTTTTGACTTTAACTGGGGACGTTTTTTTAAATTAAGATTATTTTTTTTTATTTGAACTTTTTGGGAATTTTTTGAAAATACTCTAGGGATAACAGTGTAATTTTTTTAGAAAGATCAAATTTTTATTGAAGTTTACTACCTCGATGTTGGTTTTTTATTACCTTAGGAGGCAGTATATCTAAGAGGTTAGTCTGTTCGACTTTTAAATTAAAACATGAGCTGAGTTCAAGTCGGTGTGAGCCAGACTGGATTTTATCTTTTTATTTTTTATAGGGTTGATAGTACGAAAGGACTTTTTCTCTTTTTTGTAAACAGGAATGCGTTTTTGCATTAGAATTTAAGTTTCTATTTTGAGTGTTCTCTCTTGTTTTATGTTTATTCCTTTCTTTTTGATGGTGTTGTTTGTAATAATTTCTATTGCTTTTTTTACTTTAATGGAGGTTCGCTTTTTAGGTGTGATTCATCAGCGAATAGGACCTATGAAGGTTGGTATTATTGGGATTTTTCAACCTTTTGGAGATTTTGTAAGGTTGTTTGGTAAAATAATGTGGTTTCCTAAAAAAATGGAGAGGGTTTTGTTTTTTTTTTCTCCTTTATTTTCTATTTTTGTTGGTGTGGTTGTTTGAGCTTTTTTTGGAACTTATTATCCTGTTAATAGTGTAAGTTGAAGTGTTCTTTCTTTTTTTTTGTTAAGTGGGATTTTGGTCTATTTTTTGCTTATAATAGGTTGATCTTCTGGTTCTTATTATTCTTTGTTGGGATCTTTTCGGTCTGTTTCTCAGGCTATTTCTTATGATGTTGTTTTGTTTTTTATTTTGTTACCTTTTTTGAGATTTTTTTTTTGTTTTAAGATGGGAGAGATTTTCTTGTTTTCTTTTTTTTCTTGTTTTTTAAGTTTTCCTTTTTTTTTGATTTGGTTGTTTTCTTGTTTAGCGGAGTCTAATCGTTCTCCTTTTGATTTTTCTGAGGGTGAATCTGAGCTTGTTTCTGGTTTTAATACTGAGATTTTGGGTGGATTTTTTACTTTCATTTTTATTACTGAATATGGTTTTATAATATTTTTGGGATTTATGACTGTTTTATTTTTTTTAGGATTTTCTTTTTTTTGATTGAGGCATTTGATTGTGATTTCTTTTTTTTTGTTGGTTCGAGGGGTTTATCCTCGTATGCGGTTTGATGTTTTAATAATAATAGTTTGAAAGAAGTTTCTTCTTTTTGTAATTTTTGTTATGGTTTTTTTGTTTAGTTATGGTTATTAATTAGGTTTAATTTTATCTTTTCTTTTTTATTATTAATTAAGGAAGGAGTAATTTTTCCAAATTTTGATATTATTTTTTGTTTGAGAAAGTTTTAACCTTCGGATGGCGTGCCAGCAGTTTCGGTTATACGATTGGTTTAAAAAATGAAGTTATTATTTTAGGATTTAAATTATTTAAATTAAAGTTTGGAGTTTAGGTAAAATTTTGTTTGAGTTAATTTTTTTCTTCTTAAAATTTTATTCAATAATGATAACAGGATTAGAGACCCTGGTATTTTGATGATTTGTAGGTAGTATAAGGAGTTCTTGAAACCTGTGAATTAAGACGGTTTTTAATCTGGTTGGGGGGGTTTGTTCTTTAAATGATAATCCTCGTTTTATTAAACCTTTATTATTAGTTCTTATGTCGCCATTATTTTCTTTTTTGAATATTTAATGTTTAATTATTTTTTTTAGGTAAAGACAAGACTTATATGAAGGATGGAATTAATCACTTAGAGAAACAAAACTTATATTGTTTTTTTAATTAGGACTCATAAGTTAATTTAATTTTAAAGCTTTTTTTGAAATAGTAATTAAAAATGTACTAATCGCCCGTCACTCTAATTATTAGATAAGTCGTAACAAAGTAGACGTTCTGGAAAGAGTGTCTTGTTAATTTTAAATCTTATTTTGTTTTTTCATTATTTTGTGATGTTTATTGATTCGTTAAATGTGTGTATTGGAATTGGATTTTGATTTGATCATTCTATTGAGTTAATGATTGATGAGTTTGAAATTATTTTTTTTTTAAATGTTATTCTTTCTCATAAAATTCAGATAAATAAGGTTATTCTGATTGTAGTAAGTGTTCTTCCTATTGAAGAAAATGAATTTCATATTGAAAATGCATCTGGAAAGTCTGAGTATCGTCGTGGTATACCATTTAGTCCTAAGAAATGTTGTGGAAAGAAAGTTATATTTACACCGATGAATATAATGATGAAGTGGATTTTAAGTCACTTTGTATATATGTTGATTGAAAATATAAGTGGGGCTCAAAATATTAGTCCTCCAAAGATTGCAAATACTGCTCCTATTGATAGTACGTAGTGAAAATGAGCTACTACATAATATGTATCATGTAATAAAATGTCGATTGATGAATTGGATAGAACGATTCCGGTTAATCCTCCTATGGTAAATAAGAATACAAATCCTGATGATCATATTATTGCTGGGGTTTTTATAATATATGCTCCTGATATTGATGAGATTCAATTAAAAATCTTTACTCCTGTTGGAATTGCAATTACTATGGTTGCTGCTGTAAAGTAAGCTCGAGTATCTACGTCTATTCCTACTGTAAATATGTGATGTCCTCAAACGATGAATCCTAATACTCCGATTGATATTATTGCATGTACTATTGCTGTTGTTCCTGAAGGTTCTTTTTTACCTGTAGATGATCTTAAAATATGAGATACTATCCCAAACCCTGGTAGAATTAGGATGTAGACTTCTGGATGTCCAAAAAATCAAAATAAATGTTGGAATAAAATTGGATCTCCTCCTCCTGATGGGTCGAAGAAAGTGGTGTTAAAATTTCGGTCTGTAAGAAGTATTGTGATTGCTCCTGCTAGTACTGGAAGTGATAATAGTAAGAGAATTGCAGTAATAAGGACTGCTCATGCAAATAGAGGTATTTGTTCTCATTTTATTATTTTTGGAGGTAGGTTTAAAATTGTTGCTATGAAGTTGATTGCTCCTAGAATTGATGAGATTCCAGCTAAATGGAGTGAAAAAATTGTAAGGTCTATTGATGGATTTCCGTGAGCAATATTTCTTGATAATGGTGGGTATACTGTTCATCCTGTTCCTCTTCCTGTATTTGTAAATATTGATATGGTTAATATTCTAATTGATGGCACTAGTAATCAGAATCTTATGTTATTTAGTCGTGGGAATGCTATATCTTGGGTTCTTATTATTAATGGAATCAATCAGTTTCCAAATCCTCCGATTATTGCTGGTATTACTATGAAGAAAATTATGATGAATGCGTGGGCTGTAACAATTGAATTATAAATTTGATCGTTTCCTAATAGGGATCCTGGTTGTCTTAATTCTGTTCGGATAATAAATCTTAGTCTTGTTCCTATTATTCCTGCTCATGCTGCTAGTCCGAAATATATTGTTCCAATGTCTTTGTGGTTTGTTGAAAATATTCATCGGTTTTTCATGAGTCTGTATTTTTTATAATTTTAAGGTTGCAAACCTTGATACTTAAGACTTATTTTTTTAACTTTGAAGGTTAATAGTTTATATAACTTATAATCTTATAAGGCAACAATAGTAAGAATTGGAATTAGGATTTGTATAATTCTTGTTGGTTTTATTTTTTTTATTGGTTTAAATTTTCTTTTTTTTTTTATTCACATTGTAAAAAAGATTTGGAAATAAATGAAGAATCTTACTACTCTTATAATGATTATTCTTATTGCTAAAGTTATTATTCTTTTTTCTTTGATTAACATTTTAAGTGTTATTCATTTTGGGATAAAACCTAGTAATGGAGGAATACCTGATATTGAAACTATATTGATTGATAAATTGATGTTGAAGGATTTTGTTTGTTTTGTTAGAAAGAAGGTTTTTGTTTTTTTTATTTCTTTTATTACTATTATTAATGTGATTGAATAAATTATGTAGTATATTATGAGGATTTTAATGTTAATTATTGAAATTATTGAGATTCATCTTGTTTGGAAGATTGATGAATAAGTTAAAAGTATTTTTATTCTTGTCTGTGATATTTGAAGAAATAAACTTATTATTATTCTTATTATAATAATGATTATTATTATATAATTTTGAGGGTTTCATCTTAAAACAATGAGTGGGGCTGCTTTTTGGATTGTAAATAATATTATTAATTCTTTTATTGTGGTTATTTCTCCTATTTTAATGAATCATTGGTGAAAAGGAATTATTCCTAATTTAATAGTGATTCCTAGTGTGATTATTATTTTGTTTTGTGTTGATTCTGTATTTGATGAGTTTGTTTCTATTATTCTTATTAAAATTATTATGGATCCAAATGATTGTGTTAGAAAATAAATTATTATTCCTTCATTTATTGAGTTTGATTTTATTAGACTGATAAATCTAATTCTTCTGATTTCTAGCATTATTCAATTTGTTATTCATGATTCTGTATATATTATTATTATTGGGGCTGAAATTATTATAGTTAAAGAAATTAGACTTTGTATTGAAGAAAACTTTTGTTTCACAGAGTTATGAGCCCTGAAGCTTATATAGCTTATTTCTTCTATTTTATTCATTCTGTAGATCTGATTTTTATTTCTTTTATTATTAAGATTATTAGTGCTACTAGGAATGCTGAAACTATTGTTGTTGTTTTTTCTTTTTCTGTGGATTGTGGTATTGGTAGGGTTATAACAATTTCCAAATCAAAAATTAAAAATACTAGTGCGATTATAAAATATTGTCTTCTGAATGGGATGAATGATGAGTTAAAATTTTCAAATCCTGATTCAAATGGTGAATTTATTGTTTGATTTTCTTTTTCTGTGGGTCTGATAATTGTTCATGTTGTAATTAACATAATTATTAATATTAGGGTTGTTATTATAATGTTTATTTAGAGAAAGCTTGTTGGCTTTTAAAACTTGCAAAGTTATTATTTTCTCTTTTGTCTTTTTAGTTTATTTGAAAATTTTAAGTTGTGGTCTTAGAGAATAAAAAGACTTTTCGAGTAGCTTTTATTAAAGTGTTGCTTTGAAGAAGCAGAGATTTTCTAATCGATTGTTTATCTTTTATTTTCTTCTTTTCTTTTCTTTCATTTTTTGTTACTTTCATTTTCTTTTTCTTTTTCCTCTTTTATATTGGAGGTTGATTTTTTTTCTTTTTTTTCTTCATCTATTAGTTTGGTTTTTTCTTTTGATTGAATTTCTTTTATTTTTAGTTCTTTTGTTGTATTTATTTCTTCTATTATTATTATTTATAGAGGATATTATATAAAGGGAGATTCTTTTTTTATTCGTTTTATTTTTATTTTGGTTTTATTTGTTATTTCTATAGTTTTTTTAATTTTTGGAGGTAATTTTTTTATAATTATGATTGGATGAGACGGTTTAGGTTTGGTTTCGTTTTGTTTGGTAATTTATTATTCTGATAAGGATGCTTTAGTTTCTGGTATTTTAACTGTTTTAATAAATCGTGTGGGGGATGGGTTGATTCTTCTTTCTATTTTTTATTTTAATTTAATGTCTGGTTTTAGTCTTGATTTATTTTTTATATCTGGTGTAGGGTGTTTTTTTTTATTGTGTTCTTTTTTAACTAAAAGTGCACAGTTTCCTTTTTCTTCATGACTTCCGGCAGCTATATCTGCTCCTACTCCTATTTCTTCTTTAGTTCATTCTTCAACTTTGGTAACAGCTGGGATTTATCTTTCTATTCGTTTCAATTTTATTTTTGTTGGTAGTTTTTGTAGTTTGCTTTTAATGATTTTATCTTTATTAACTATGATTTTGGGTGGATTTTTAGCCAATTTTGAAATGGACTTTAAAAGGATTGTGGCTATATCTACTTTAAGACAGTTAGGTCTGTTGTTTTTTTTGATTTCTATTGGTTTTGTGAAGTTGGCTTTTTTTCATATGGTTTCTCATGCTTTTTTTAAATCTTTGCTTTTTATGGGTACTGGAGGAGTGATTATTAATGGTAGACAAGATTCTCGTTTAAAGGGATCATATTTGTTGTTTTCTCCTGTCTTATTTTCTGTTATATTTGTTTCTTTATTTTCTTTATTAGCTGTTCCTTTTAGTGTAGGATTTTATTCTAGGGATTTGGCTTTAGATTTTATATTTTGTGGTAATTTAATTTTTTTCATTTATCTTTTTTTTCTAGTAGGTTGTTTATCAACTGTTTTTTATTCTTTTCGAATTATGTTTTTTGTTTTTTCTTTTGTTTGTGGTAAGGGAGTTTTAGATTTAAATTGTGTTTCTTATTTTCTATATTTTAGTTCTTTACTGGGGATTTTTTTGACTTTATATTGAGGGAAATTTGTTTATACTATAGTATTGATGGAAGATTTTGTTTTAATTAGATATCCTTTAAAAATGATTGGAGTTATTTTACTTTTTTTAGGTTTATTTTCTTTTGTTGGTGGTAAAGTATTTTCTTTTTTTATTAGATTAATGATTTTATTTAAGTATTTTTTGTTTAAGTTATTTTTCTTTGATTATTACTTTAAGTTTGATCAGGTTTGAATTGAAGGATTTTTACAAACTAAATTAAATCGAATAATTGATTTTTCTGTTTATTTTTTTGATTTAGATTTTAAGGTTTTATGGGTTTCTTTTGTTTCTATTTGGTTTTTTATTTTATTTTTTCTTTCTACAACTACTTAGATTTCTCTTTTTTCTGTTTTCAAAACAGATTTAAAGTAGTAAATTAATATGGTAGCAAAATAGATTGGTCCTATTGTTTTTCTTATGTTTATATAAGGTGGTTCTATAGGTATAGCTCCTAATCATGTTAATGAAACAAAAGAAAAAAAGAATATTGATATTTTTATTTTAAATGATGGGTTAAATTTGGAATTTTTTATTTTGAACTTCTTTATTGGAATGGTTATTAATATGACAATTCTTAGAATTAAAACAATTACTCCACCCAGTTTATTTGGAATTGATCGAAGGAGAGCGTATGCGAATAAAAAATATCATTCTGGTTGAATATGAATAGGTGTGTTTATTGGATTCGCGAGAGAAAAGTTTTCTGGATCTATTAATATGTATGGATATTTTCATGTTATTGTAAATATGATTGTTGTTACCACAATTATGGAGATTGCATCTTTTCAGATGAAAAACGGTGAGAATTTGATTTTTTCTTGATTTCTATTTGTTCCTATTGGATTAGATGATCCTACTAAATGTAGTGCTATTAAATGTACTACAGAGGCTCCTATTAAAACAAATGGGAGTAAAAAATGTAATGAAAAAAATCGGTTTAAAGTTGGAGTGCTTACTGAAAATCCTCCTCATAATCATTGAACTAAAGGTTCACCTAAGATTGGGATGGCAGATGCTAAGTTTGTAATTACTGTGGCACCTCAAAATGATATCTGTCCTCAAGGAAGAACATATCCTAAGAAGGCTGTTCCTATGAGGATTAGAATTATAATGTTTCCTGATATTCAAACTTCTGTCTTTTTAAATGATATGTTTAGTAAACCACGTGCGATATGGGTATAAATTAGGATAAAAAATAATGATGCTCCATTTGAATGAAGGAATCGTGATTCGATTCCTATTTTAACATCTCGTGAAATATGAATTACTGAATCAAATGCATTTGTAGGAGAATAATGTATTGAGAGGAAAATTCCTGTAATGATTTGGAAGATTATAATTATTCCTAATATAGATCCTATGTTTCATGCGTAATTGATGGTTGTTGGAGTTGGTAATATTACTAAACTGTTTGAAGCTATTTTTGTGGTTGGTGATAATTTTGATATTTGATTTTTCAT